TTACTAGCTATTTTGCTTGCATTTTTTCTCGACAAATCAAAAAAAGTTGAAGATTTAGTTACGATTAGAAATATCCTTTTCTATCTTCATCCATGGACCCTTTACTTAATACTCATTCAATTGGAAGTTGATCCAATTTCCCAATTTTGTTTCGCAAGTTCAGAATCCAATTTTTCAATTTTTAAGTGAACTTTGGATAGAAATCGCGAGAATTTATTTTTTCCCCGAATGGATTATTCAGAGGTAAAGGATTAAATTCCCTTAAGAAATTAAAGTTTTTGGTCGGAATATGAATTAAACCGAACGACCCCTTAACTATTAAGGAGGTTCATAGAACGAATCACACTTTTACCACTAAACTATACCCGCTACAATGATATTATTGTATACAAATGGGCCTTTTGTCAAGCTAGGATCATAAAAAATCATGAAAATGAGAGTGATAACGTTTTGCACAAGGGTTTTCAATTTGATGAGATTTGGAGAAGAGGGCTTATTTCCAAGGCCTATCCTTTCGTGTGCGAGAAGAGTGTTGCTAAATACGACTTACCAAAAGCGCTCAAAGCATAACAAAAAAATGCAGTGTCTAAAGTTTCATTTTCGTTATTCGAGAAAAGCAGTCAAGTAACTCAAAAAGGAAGAAAAATGAATAGGACAGGGTACTTTTGATAGACTAAGTTCGATAAAGTTATCGAGTAAGGATGGAAATAGTCCTTTTTCTTTTGGGTCTTGCTTGAAATATAGTCAAAAAAGCTAGTCAGTCTTTTTTGTTGGCAAATAAGAGAAATTTCGCTAGAATTTGATGGAATCAAAAAAGGCCCGGTTGGGTAATGACCGGGCCGGGCCGTGGAAAGACAAGGGCCTTTCGAAGAAAATCAAAGCAAGGAAATCCTCGTTCTTTTCTTTATCTTTTGTTTTCGTTATATTAGATCTTTTGAATTTTGACTTTATCGAAACGGAATAGCTAAGAAAAGTTTTACATATCTTGAGAATGAAAATAAAGAAGGAGAAAGAAAGACGGTTTTGAATCCTTTTTTCATGTGGAATGTAACATATTAATAATTATAATTATCTATTTTCAATAGGGAGAGATGGCTGAGTGGACGAAAGCGGCGGATTGCTAATCCGTTGTACGAGTTATTCGTACCGAGGGTTCGAATCCCTCTCTTTCCGTTTTCGTCGATGACTTGATATTTTCTTTTCTTTCAAATTTCACAAACCCTTTTTTCCGAGTTAAATGTGTGGAATAGATAAAAAATCTTAAGAAAATGAAAAAATCAAGATAGAAAAACGAAAAAACCTTTATTCTTCACGTCCAGGATTACGTCCTGGGTCATTAGATAGGAATCCAAAGATGAAGAGAGAAACAAAGAATATTACTACTGTGTAAACGAAAAGTTTGAGCGTAAGCATTACACAATCTCCAAGAGCCTTTTTGGAAAAAACGAGATAAAGATAATAGATCGTCCATTTTTCTACCCCATATTCTATTTTGACACCAAGAAATGAAGTGCTTTCTCGAACTCGAAAATAAGTCTATCAGGTCAAATAAGAGTCTTTGATTCCCCAAGATGACTTCATGCCCATAATGAGATATGGGCGTGGGACCCTAATTCTGTATAAAATAACATAGAAATTAAGGCCTTGCACTGGAAAAAGGGTCAGAATGGGGAAATGTGGCGAGCCGGATTTGATTTCTCGCGGCGATCAAAGAATTTCAACGTTTGCCTCAAAGATTGCTGCGGTATCAATCGTTAGAAATTTTTCTCGAAGAAATCATGCATTTTCTAGGATAGTCTAGGATAGTATTAAGTATCTTATCGAAAACTTACAGCAGCTTGCCAAACAAAGGCTAAAAGAAAAAAGAAGAGGGGTATGACTGGCATAATATCTACGATTGGATTTAAAAAAGCATAGGCCTCGGGCAATTTGGCAAAGAAAAGACTAGTTGGATAAAGGGCAGAATTAAAACAGATACAGATCAAACTTAAGAGATTAAGCATAGCAGACATTTTGTTCTTGACGATAATTGCAATTTGATTGAGTTCTTGAGATAAGGAAAACGGAAGAAAGTAAGGTAGCCAAAAAAATCCTTCTTTTTCTTTGAACCGGCCCAATCAAAAATCCTCCAATTCTCAAAGGCGAATAGAAGAAATCATATTTTCATCTACTATTTTAATTACATTCTATCTAATGATCAATAAATTCAGTCGAATTCTATATCTACACGGGTCAAATTCCTAGCACAAACCTAGAATCTATATAATTCCATTATCCCGTCTCTATAATCTCTTAACGTAAAATTGTCGCTAGAGATTTGGGGGGGCCTTGACAAATCTTTCTTTAGATACTATAATATTAATAATCAACTGACTTAAAAAATCTACGCGAGACCTGGGGCGTAGCCGAGTGGTAAGGCACCGGGTTTTGGTCCCGGTAATCGAAGGTTCGATCCCTTTCGTCCCACAGGCCTAATTCTAATTATTTTAAATCAAAGGCCTGGTCCACGTCGATAAGTCATTCTTTCGGCAATTTGGGTAAATCGTACCAATTTGTCATTGAGATAATGGATATTTTTTATTCATTATTTGAGGTTTTTATTAAAAATTTGTGTTAAAAAACACGGAGGGAACTATGAATTCATCTAGGAACAACGACGTGGGGCCTAAGTGCCCTTGTTACTACTGTAGTACCTATCTTTCGGCAAATCGTCCGAAAGATTGCTATAATAGTCTGGACTCTTATAGTCCGGACTATAACCCGAAAAAGAAAAAGAGTAAAAACGGGGACGGGATAAATGGGAAGAGGTTTCCCGAGTTGGAAAAGGAAAGTCTTTTTCCACAAACAGACGAAACTGGGCGAAAATTTATTTCTGCTCGGAAAAAGCACGAACCGGCGCCCACGTGCCCCCACGGTAAAAAATGCCATGGGTACAAGCACTCGTACAATAAGGGTCATTGCGAGACTTATAAGAGTTTTTTGGAAGCCTTCCAATGGGGAAAGGGGACAGGCGAAAGGTGGATCAATCAAAAGATCCCGCGCCTCTCAAAAAATCGTACGGCGCTGGAGGCCATGCAAGGGAACATAAAATCCCTCTTAAAGGAGGCCGCACAAAAACCAAAAACCGAGCTCAATGCTTGGAACCTTGGATTTTGGCACGGAGCGTTACTGCCGTTGCAAAGGCTAAGTCCTGAGGATTAATAAAATGATTCTCTAAACGAATCAATCCTATGGTTCATAGAAAAAATCTTCCAGTCGAAAATTTATTCGGAAAAACAGACATTATTATGTCTATGTACCGACTGAACCAATGACTAGTCATGATTCCATAATTGAATCAGTTCCATAAGGGGTTCCAAAGTAGAGGAATGTTATGGTTAAACTTCGTTTAAAACGCTGTGGTAGAAAGCAACGTGCGACTTATCGAATCGTTGCAATTGATGTTCGCTCCCGAAGAGAAGGAAGAGATCTTCGGAAAGTGGGTTTTTATGATCCGATAAAGAATCAAACGTATTTAAACGTTCCTGCTATTCTATATTTTCTTGAAAGGGGTGCTCAGCCTACAGAAACTGTTCGGGACATTTTAAAGCAGTCGGAGGTTTTTAACGAACTTTGCCCCAATCAAAAAAAATGGAATTAATTTAAGGAAATAAGGGGGGTATATGGGGGGTATATGCTACCCCTTTCTAGAACTTTTCTCTATTTTGTTTATTTTTTGATTGACTAAATTCGATATTTTTTTGACTTCTTATTTTTTCTTCCCCTAGCTAAACTTTTTTGTATCTATACAGTGCCAATCTAACTCAAGTCCTTATTTTTTGGAATATTTTTCAACTGAATTTCTTATCTTTTTTCATTATATCCTTTTCGTTTTATATTGACAACAATGCATTGACGAAATATAATGCAGCGTGATAAAGGGATCTCTTTTTTTATAACGGGATCTCTTTATTTCCGTCTCATTGGTTTGGTTTTTGCCTTACTTTAGTCAAAATTAAGGGGTTCGTTGGATGCGCTTTGATGACGCATTTTTGCTTGAAAACGTGAATAACAATGACATAAGGAAGGATCTATCATTATTTCTGGTTTTTCTGTTATCGGAAAATTTCTTGTATTTTCATATGAGTTATTACGTTTTCTGTTCTTAATCGATTCGAAAATGGGTTTTTATGCTTTGATTCGCTCGTCGAATCATTTTTTTCATTCTGATTATATCTACATACTTTTTTCTTCTATTCGGGTTGCTAACTCAACGGTAGAGTACTCGGCTTTTAAGTGCGACTCGGATCTTTTACACATTTAGATGAAGCGATTAATTCATCCATACCATCGGTAAAGTTTGGAAGACCACGACTGATCCTAAAAGGGAATGAATGGAAAAAATAGCATGTCGTAGCAACCAAGAGTTCTGAGAATTTTTTCTTCTTTCCCGATCGGGACAAAACTTTGTTTAACTTATTGGAAGGGAGTCAAATGGATTCAATTTCAAGTTGGGTCGAATGAATAAATGGATAGAGCCCTCTGGCTTCAATTAATTTAATGAAATTATAAGGAACGAAAAAGCAACGAGCTCCTATTCTTAATTTGAATGATTACCCGATCTAATTAGATGTTAAAAATATATTAGTGCCTGAATACGGGTAAGGGCTTATCCGAGAAGCGGATTCTTTATTTTTTCATGAATCCTAAATATTAGCATTCTCCATTCCAGAATGGAGCTGTGTGCGTATAAGAAAGAGTAGATTGATAACAAAATTTCCAAAATCAAAAGAGCGATTGGGTTGAAAAAATAAAGGATTTCTAAACATCTTGTTATTCTAGAACGAATATAAACGACTCCAAGAAAATGGAAAAAGAGAGGATCGAGAATCCGTTGATAAGTTTACCTGTATCCGAGGTATCGCTTCCTTAATCTTACTCGAAAAATACCTTGTTTTGACTGGATCGCACTCTGTATCATTTGATAACTCCCAAAATCCTCTACCTTTGGTTTAAATAGCATTCAAAATGGAGGAATTTCAAAGCTCTTTAGAGCTCGATAGATTTCAACAACACGACTTCTTATATCCACTTATCTTTCAAGAGTATATTTATGCACTTGCTCATGATCATGGTTTACCAAGATGCATTTTGTTGAAAAATGCAGGTTATGACAATAAATTCAGCTTACTCATTGTGAAACGTTTAATTACTCGAATGTATGACCCAAATTTTTGGATTCTTTCTCTGAATGATTCTAAAAAAAATCCACTTTGGGGGCGCAATAAGAATTTGGATTTTCAAATGATATCCGAGGGATTTTCGGTCATTATGGAAATTCCATTTTCACTCCGATTCCTATCTTCCCTAGAAAAGCGCCAAAAGAAAGGGAAAGAGGTAGTCAAATCCGCTAATTTACGATCAATTCATTCCATTTTTTCTTTTTTAGAGGACAAAATTTCACATTTAAATTATGTGTTCGATATCCTACTACCTTACCCAATCCATCTCGAAATCGTGGTGCAAGCTCTTCGCTACTGGCTAAAAGATGCTTCGTCTTTGCATTTATTAAGAGTCTTTCTCCACGAGTTTCATAATTGGAATAGTCTTCTTACTTCACAGAAAGTCAGTCCTTCTTTTTCAGAAAGCAATCAAAGATTCTTCTTTTTCCTATATAATTTTCGTGTATATGAATACGAATCCGTCTTTGTCTTTCTTCGTAACCAATCTTTTCATTTACGATCAACATCTTTTAGAGCGCTTCTTGAACGAATCTATTTCTATGGAAAAATAGAGCATCTTATAGAAACCTTGGCCGGGGCTTTTGAAGCCAATCTATGGGTGTTCAAGGACTCTTTCATGCATTATGTTAGGTATCAAGGAAAAGCAATTCTCGCTTCAAAAGGTACGTCTCTTTTTATGCATAAATGGAAATATTACTTTGTCAATTTCTGGCAATCTTATTTTGACCTTTGGTCTCAACCACGAAGAATTCATATAACTCGATTAGCAAACCATTCCCTTGACTTTCTCGGTTATTTTTCAAGTGTGCGGCAAAAGACTTCAACGATACGTAATCAAATGTTAGAAACTTCATTTGTAATCGATCATGCTATTAAGAAGTTTGATACTATTCTTCCAATGATTCCCCTGATTTCATCCTTGGCTAAAGCCAAATTTTGTAATATATTAGGGCATCCTATTAGTAAGGCCATTTGGATCGATTTATCAGATTCTGAGATTATTGACCGATTCGGGCGTATATACAGAAATCTTTCTCATTATTATAGCGGGTCTTCCAAAAAAAAAACTTTGTCGCGAATAAAGTATATACTTCAACTTTCTTGTGCTAGAACTTTAGCTCGTAAACACAAAAGTACTGTACGGGCTTTTTTGAAAAGATTCGGATCGGAATTATTCGAAGAATTCTTTACGGCGGAAGAACAAGTTCTTTCCTTGACCTTTCCAAGAGCTTCTTTTATTTCGCGGAGGTTCCATCAAAAAAGGGTTTGGTATTTGGATATTATTTGTATCAATGATTTGGCCAATCATGACTGATTCGTTATGAAAGGGCGTAAATGGAAATTTTGATTCGAATTGAATCTAATAAATAGCAATAATGAAGAACTAACAAAATTTTTCCTTATTTCTATTCTGAAATTTACTTGGTAAGAAGGGTCTAAGTATTCCACTTTTTGTCTAATGGCGGAACTGAATTTTAGATGTATACAGAGGGAAAGCCGTGTGCAATGAAAAATGCAAGCACGGCTTGGGGAGAGGTTGTTACTTATTTAACCGGTAACATTATCGACTCCATCCGACTAGTTCCGGGTTCGAATCCCGGGCAACCCATTGTTCTGTCCTGTGAGGTTGTTACTTATTTAACCAGTAAAGTAGAATAAAGTAGAATTATGGGTAGGAATTTCGATTTATTGAATACGGAAAGAGAAGACTACCTTTGCTAGGTTTAGGTAAAGGTATACGAAGAAATTCCGATTTTGTATTGTTGACAATCTTTCCAATGAAACGTACCAAAGAGAGTCGTTTTTCAAACTTTAGCTTGGGCAGAAATATGGCTGGTCATTCCTCTAACCATATGAAGGATTATTAGATTCGATTGGGGTTAGGTTCGATTGGCGTTTTTAATCGGACTCGTGTTAGAATTGTAACTTCCAAAATTCACTCGGATTTTGGAATGGATAGGGTTCTAGGGCTATACGGACTCGAACCGTAGACTTTCTCGGTAAAACAGACCAAACTTATTCTAATCAAAGTGATTTGAGCTGTGTTAAAGACCCAACATGCATTTTTGTGCATTGGGCTCTTTCATTAACGGATATAAAGATCCGCCAATCTGCCATATTTTTTGACCGCAAAAAGAGATGGCTCCATGTGCTCTGAGTCATTATTTGGATTCAGATTCAGGAACACTACCAGAGTGTTTCAAGGGGGTTTTATCTTGACGTAGGTCTGCCTATGGCCTAGATTAACCTAAGTGAAATCAAGTTTCTCTCGCTCTGT